AAGAATAAGATTCTATCTGTTCTATTTGAGAAAAGTGAAAGGTGCGTATTTTCTTCCCTTTTATGATACACGCATCCTTCTCATCCTTCTCATAATGAATAGAGAGCGGGTAGCGGGAATCGAACCCGCATCGTTAGCTTGGAAGGCTATGGGTTATAGTCGACGTCAATTCATTATTTTTAACGTCTCTAATTCAAAACCGAACATGAAACTTTTATTTCATTCGGCTCCTTTATGGAAGATGGCTGGATTCCATAATCTAAGCCATAAACGAACTAAAAGAAGTTGCTTCATAAGATCTATGTCCGCTTTTCTGTCTGAATGTATACCAAACAAATTGCTTTCTAGATAATCCCTCTAGAAGACGAGGGGTATTTTGAAAAGTCCTTCTAGTTACTTCGTTCTCTATTTCTCCTTGCGTGAATCTTGAGGAAAGAAATTTTTGTTTCCACCCGAGCTGAAATAAAATGTCGATAACTTTAGTAAACCAAAGTCGTCCTTTATTAGCTATTGTGCTTCAACCTCTTCAAATGAAAAAATTGAAGATCTAGTTACGATTAGAAGTACACTTTTGTATCTTCCTCCATGGATTCTTTACTTAATACTCATTCAATTGTTAAGTCTTGATACAGCGCAAAAAAATTATGCTTCGCGATTCCCTACTCCAATGTGAAAATTTATAATGGACTTTTGGGTACAAATCACGAAAATGTATATGATTCCTCAAATCGCTTATTGAGAGGTAAAGGATTCAATCCTTTCTAAGAAATAAAGTTTTTAATCGGAACGGAATATGAATAAAACCTAAAGACCCCTTAACTATTTCAGTTGTTAATAGAACGAATCACACTTTTACCACTAAACTATACCCGCTACATTGTGATTATTGTATATGAATGGACCATTTGTCGAACAAGAACATTACTCTATGTAATAATGTAATATAATAAATAAAGATAGGATTAAGGACAAAATCCTAAATTAAATTGGAAATGAGAGTGCTCGGGTCTTTTCCTGGAGAAACTTAATGAGATAAGAAAAGGAGGGCCTTTTGACCTTGAAAAAATGTGTGTTCTTGAGGGGTTATTTAGTAGAAGACCTGCCCCAAAAGAACTATATAATATAGCATAACAAGAAATGGCCTGGCTAGGTACCGACCCGGCCAGGTGGGGGAATCAAATAAAGGACGGACCCTTCGGATCGGATGAAATAAAATTCAAAGGGTACTCTTTAACGTACCAACTTCACTCTTTTTTTTTTCTATTTTTGAAATACTTTTTCTTTACTTCAGGGGTAACATAGTCATTATCCTTTGTTAATTGGGAGAGATGGCTGAGTGGACTAAAGCGGCTGATTGCTAATCCGTTGTACGACTTCTTCGTACCGAGGGTTCGAATCCCTCTCTTTCCGTTTCTTCCGACGGCTTAATATTTTCTTTCGACTTCAAATTCAAAAAAAAAAATCTTGAGACCCCCTTTTTTTTTATTTTCTCTTTTATCATAGTTCACTATCTGTAATAGAGAAACTCATAAGAAAATGAATAAATCAAACAACAAGAAATCCTTTCTTTTTTTATTCCTCACGCCCTGGATTACGCCCTGGATCATTCGATAGGAATCCAAAGATAAAGAGAGAAACAAAAAATATCACTACTGTGTAAACGAAGAGTTTAAGAGTAAGCATTATACAATCTCCAGGATAAGATCCTATTTTTTGGAAAAGGAGAATAGATTATCTATTTTTATACCCCATATTCTAGGTTTGACACCAAACCAATAGATGAAGTGGTTTAGAGATAAATCAAAAAAGAAAAAACCTAATATCTTTTCGGTATCCAAATTCTCTGTCATATCTACAGTTACTGTGGGGGGATTTACTAGTTTCTTGTTCACTGGAAGGTGAAGAAGGGCAAAACGAGGAAATGAGATGATTCAGATTCATCGCGCCTATTCAAGAATTTCCATGTTTGAATCGAGGGTTCATATCATAATGTAAGAGATCCGATCTTTTTTCAATTGTTAGTTTTTTTTTTTATTGATTAAATCATGAATCTTTGTAGGACAGTATTAACTAAAGATCTCATCGAAAACTTACAGCAGCTTGCCAAACAAAGGCTAAGAGAAAAAAGAGCACAGGGATGACTGGCATAAAATCTACGATTGGATTAAGAAAAGCGTAAGACTCGGGTAACTTAGCAAAGAAAAAACTACTCGAATGAAGGGCAGAATTAAGACAGCTACAGATAAAACTAAAGATATTAAGCATAACAAACATTTCATTCTTTCATTCTTGGAGATAATTGTATTTGATTGAGTTTTGAGTTATTGATTAAGGGATAAACGGGGAAAATGAACAAAAGAATCCTGCTTTTTTTACGTACTCAATCAAAAACCCCTCAATTCTCGCACGAAAATAGAAGGAAGCATACTTTCATACAATATCTTAATTGAATTCTATCTAATGATCAATAAATTCAGTGGAATTCTCTAACTAGTTGTGTGAAATCCTAGTACCAATCTAACGGATTCCATAGAGGTTTTTATTGATTGTGATTTGACAATTCATTAAAATTATTCAATAATATTCAATTGATTGAAAAAAAAAAGAAACAACTCTAGAAGTTGTGGATGTGGGATGGATGTGGGGCGTGGCCGAGTGGTAAGGCGCCGGGTCTTGTTCCCGGAATATCGAAGGTTCGAAACCTTTCGTCCCAGCACATCCCACACTTTTCTTTCTTCTAGTTACTAGTTCGAAGAAAGAGAACTTTTTCCTCTGTGCCTATAAAGGATGGAATCCGTATGTGGTCAATGTGTAGTGGGGCGTGGCCAAGTGGTAAGGCAACGGGTTTTGATCTCGTTATTCGAAGGTTCGAATCCTTCCGCTCCAAGGTATTCTATACCTTATGTAGAATACCAATTAGTAATTGATAAAAGTCAATATCAATTACTATACTTTCGATTCAGCCAATGACTATTCATGATTCCATATTGAATCAATTCCAGACGGGTTCTAAAGGAAAGCAGTTTTATGGTGAAACTTCGTTTAAAACGATGCGGTCGGAAGCAACGTGCGACTTGAAGGACATGATGAACTATGGATTCTTAACACCCATCATTTTCTTTATTTTTTGAAGATTCTAGTTCGAGTATAGAAGGTGCTCTGAACTCGACATACAAAATTTGTTTTTTATTTCCACTTTCCACGAACCCTTTTTTCGTTTTCGTGAACGTGTAAGTAATTAATTAAATAGGATACAATGGAGCTCGAGAAGAAATGATTGAGTCATTTCTCAGAGGTAGGGATCTATGGCTCACAGCAATTAATAGACGAACTTCGTGACTCTTATTTCTTATTTAATAAGAAAGAAATGGAAACAATCCAATTCCAGCAAGAGGTTTAAGTGTATCGAATCGAGGGGAATCAACCATTCGTATGATTCTTTAAAGAGAAAGAAATCACAAAAGGGATGTTGCTACCCTTTTGGTATGATTACGGATCACCGAAGTAATGTTTAAGCCTAACGATTCAAAAAAAAAAGTGAAAATATCATGTAACAAGAAAACGCCATTTTCAATTGTCTCAACAATTTCATTTTCATAAAAAAAGGAAAATTGATTCTAAACGAGACAAAAAGGGAGTTAAAGAGAGCTCAATAAATGAATGAACCTTAGGACCTTTTCACTCTTTCTTTGGGTAAGAATGATCCAACAACCTGAGCTATAAAAAAAATGATTTTTTGATGAATTGGGGTTCTCACTTGATTTTCGAATCGATAGATCACCCTTCGAATCATTCTTTCTCGAGCCGTACGAGGAGAAAACCTCCCTTACGTTTCTAAGGGGGGCTGTAGTCATCTACAGCTATCCCAATGGGCCATCTATCGAATCGTTGCAATTGATGTTCGATCCCGAAGAGATGGAAGGGCTCTTTGTAAAGTGGGTCTTTACGACCCGATCAATAATCAAACTTCTTTAAATCTTCCTGCTATTTTTCATTTCATTGAAAAAGGAGCTGAGCCTACGAGAACCGTTTATAATATCTTAAAGAAAGCAAAAATTTTTCAAGAACTTTCAGGATTTTTTTTTAATCCGAATCCTCTTTTTTTGTTCTACGAACAAGGAAGCTATAAGTAATGCAACTATAAATCTCATGGAGAGTTCGATCCTGGCTCAGGATGAACGCTGGCGGCATGCTTAACACATGCAAGTCGGACGGGAAGTGGTGTTTCCAGTGGCGGATGAGTAGGGCAGAGGCCTACTATTTCTTCATCTAGGATCTGACTTAATACTTAATATAATAACCCCCAAAAAAATAGAAAATATAGGAGGTAAAATCAATATGATTCTAGATGATTCTAGTCATTTTTTATGCGGTGCAGCAGCATTAGTTTGGATCACAAGTTGAAACCGTATCTAGGATACGACTTATTACTTAATATAATATATATTAATATTAACAAAAAAAAAAATCTAAAATATAGGAGGTAGAATCAAAATGATTCTAGTCATTTTTTATGTGGTGCAGCAAGCCCGCATTAGTTTGGATCACAAGTTGAAACCGTATAAAGAGGTTATTTTGATTATACTTATTATAATCAAAATGATAATTCGAATTTGGTACTTCTATATAAAAAGGTTTATAGAATTGATTTTCAAGTATTTTCTTAATATAGAAGCTTGGAAAATATTTCTCGGTTGGAAGTACCTTTTACTGGTTTGGAGGCTATTTGAAAAATCGATATTCAACCTATCTATGTGGGTGGCGATCTCCCAGTATCTTTCGAAAAAAGAAAATTGGGTAGAAATACTCATAATTTGTGTCGATCGAATTATCCAACTATATCTATATCTGGATAAGCATTATTCGATCGAGTATAAGTACGTGCTCTGTTTTGGAGGTGTAATAATGATGAAGTGGTTTAATCTGCTAAGTCCTTGGTATTACCCACAACCGCAGAACGTGACTTATGTTTCGAACAAAACGACAGATAGAGCCGGCAACACTACCCTCGAGGTCATACACTATGACCAAAGGGGGAACATGACTGTGGAATTGGAAAAATACGACCGAAGGGGGAACAGGATCCTATATGATAGGAAAAGAAAAAAAAAAACCAAACCTTGGTGGAAACGAATTTTTTAATTCGTTCAAAAACTAGCTACGTGTGCACTGCACGTAGCTAGTGTCAATACAGCACTAGTCCTTTTTTTTTTTTTTCACTTTGATTTCTTTTTGATTTTGTCTAGCGTAGACTGTCTCTTGGCCCGTAGGTCCTGACACAAGGTTAGAATTCTAGCTCTTCCAGAGTGGTATCTCACTGACGGCTTGGCCCCCCGGAAGGGGGCCTTCTTCGCCCTCCACCTAAGCTGCGCAGGAAAGGCCTAAAGCCAATCCCAGGGAACAGTAAAGCTTCATAGGGTCTTTCTGTCCAGGTGCTTGTCAACGTTCATTTTATATTGACAATAGTGTATTGAATAAATAGAATTTCATTATGGTAATTTTCAATTAAGTAAATCTATTTTTCTCCGAATTCTAATTCTAGATGGGGTTTGCAATCTCTTTATTTTTATTATGATTCATCTATACACTCGGGTTGCTAACTCAACGGTAGAGTACTCGGCTTTTAAGTGCGACTAGAATCTTTTACACATTTGGATGAAGCAACGAATTCATCCATACCATTGGTAGAGTTTGTAAGACCACGACTGATCCTGAAAGAGAAGAGAACGAATGGAAAAAACAGCATGTCGTATTAACGAATTAAGGAAGAACTCTAAGAGCACTTCATTCTTAATCCTTACCGGATCAATACAAAGTATTCTTTGAATTCTTATATTATATTTCAATATGGGTCGAGTGAATAAATGGATAGAGCCGCAAGGATCCAATTATAGAATATAGAAAACAAAAAGCAACGAGCTTCTCTTCTTAATTCGAATGATTTCCCGATCTAATTAGACGTTAGAAATATATTAGTACCTGATTCGGGAAAAGGTTCTCCCATAACCATAAAAATAAGTGGATTCTCCATTTCTTTAGTTCTTTTTTTTTTGAATCCTAATTATTAACTATCTCCACTCTTATTGAGTGGAGACGAATGTGTAGAAGAAACGGTATATTGATAAATAGAAGATAAATAGAATCAATTCTAAAATCAAAAGAGCGATCGGGTTGCAAAAATAAAGGATTTCTTATTATTTCAATATCCTAATTAAAGAACACAAACCTATTGGTTGGATGAAAAAAAAGAGAATCCCTTGATAAGCTTATCTATCTTCAGGGTAGATATCATTTTATGACTATCTACCTTGTTTTGACTGTATCGCACTATGTATCATTTGATAGTCCAAGAAACCCTCGATCTTTGGTTCAAATCTCATTTTCAATGGAAGAATTACAAGGATATTTCCAAATAGATAGATCTCGACGACAAGACTTCTTATATCCACTTCTATTTCAGGAGTCTATTTATGCGCTTGCTCATGATCATGGTTTAAATAGATCGATTCTTTCTGAACCTCTCGAAAATTTAGGTTATGACAATAAATCCAGTTCACTAATTTCAAAACGTTTAATTACTCGAATGTATCAACAGAAGCATTTGATTCTCTTTGATAATGATTTTAACCAAAATACATTTCGTGATCAGAATCAGAAGAAGCATTTTTATTCTAAAATGATATCAGAGGGTTTTTCACTCATTGTGGAAATTCCATTCCCTCTGCGATTAGTACCTTCCCTAGAAGCGAAAGAAATAGCAAAATCTCATAATTTACGATCAATTCATTCAACATTTCCCTTTTTAGAGGATAAATTATCACATTTAAATAATGCCTTAGATATACTAATACCCTACCCCATCCATTTGGAACTCTTGATTCAAACCCTTCGCTATTGGATACAGGATACCCCCGCTTTGCATTTATTACGATTCTTTCTCTACGAGTCTCAGAATTCGAATAATCTGATTACTCAAAAAAAAATCGATATTTCGCATTTTTCAAATCAGAATCAAAGATTTTTCTTGTTCCTATATAATATTCATATATATGAATGCGAATCCATATTCGTTTTTCTCCGTAAACAATCTGTTCATTTACGATCAAGATCGTATAGAGCCCTTCTTGAGCGAACACCTTTTTATCGAAAAATAGACAAGTTTTTCTTCATTTTTCATAAAAATTTTCAGACCACCTTATGGTTGTTCAAGGATCCTTTCATGAATTATGTCAGATATCAAGGAAAAGCCATTCTGGCTTCAAAAGGAACACCTCTTCTGATAAAAAAATGGAAGTATTACCTTGTCAATTTTTGTCAAGGTTATTTTGACTTGTGGCCTCAACCAGATAGAATTCAAATAAACCAATTCTCCAAGCACTCCCTCGATTTTCTGGGCCATCTTTCAAGTTTACGGCTAAAGCCTTGTGTGGTAAGGAGTCAAATGTTAGAAAATTCATTTATTATAGATGTTTCTATTAATAAGTTTGATACTATAGTCCC